CCCAAATATGGTATATGTATATGAGAAATTACAAATATCTATGATCTGTCTTCTCTATAAAGGACCCGAAATACCTTGCTTACGTATCATTGGGAAGTGCATTAACATAAATACGGCAGTAAGAAGAGGCAATACAAAAGTGTGTAAACTATAAAAACGAGTCAAAGTGGATTGGCCGACACTAGCACTTCCACGCAATAACTCTACCAAAGGCGATCCTATTACAGGAATAGCGTCAGGTACACCTGTCACGATTTTTACTGCCCAATAACCTATTTGGTCCCGAGGTAAGGAATAACCAGTTACACCAAAAGATGCAGTCAATACACCCAAAACTACACCTGTAACCCAAGTTAATTCGCGGGGTTTTTTAAATCCCCCTGTAAGATACACACGAAATACGTGCAGAATCATCATTAGAACCATCATACTTGCTGACCATCGATGAACTGATCGGATTAACCAACCAAAATTGGCTTCAGTCATTATGTATTGAACAGAGGAAAAAGCCTCTGTAACGGTTGGACGATAGTAAAAAGTCATAGCAAAACCCGTAGCTACTTGTACTAAAAAACAAGTAAGTGTGATCCCCCCTAGACAATAAAATATGTTGACATGAGGAGGAACATACTTACTAGTTATATCGTCTGCAATCGCTTGAATCTCGAGACGTTCCTCGAACCAATCATATACTTTATTGAGATAGGTAATCCAAGAAGACTCCCCCTCCGAGAACCGTATATGAGAATTTCATCTCGTACGGCTCAAACAGAAACACACAAATACTAGTTTCAACGAATATAGAAAGTGCAAAACTTCTTATTCTTATTCGCTTGATTCGATTTGTCCCGAAGATAGTAAGTAACAAAAAGACGGAATCTCTTCTTTCTTTGTGATGATAATGCCAAAAAATCTCAAGTCGGCTCATCCGTCTTTCTTTATGTTGATCGTTACGGGCCTCTTGAATCTTCTCTTCCCTATTTTTTTGTACGTAATGCGGATTTACTCTTGTTTTACTATTGATAGGAATTCTCTTGTTGAGACCCTATGAATCAATTAAAACCTCAGATTCATACTAGAACCACGATGATTTCGCCCCAAGCTAAGCTCAAAGGTTCTCTGAGTAAAAACCATTTGATGATCACTTATTCAATGAGTAGATGTAATGACTCAACAAAATCTTTGTCCTTCGGACAAAAGAAGTCTGAAGAAAGAAAAATTGTTTGCTTTATATTTATAAAATACTTATCTGACATCTGACATTTTTTTGAGTCCGGTCGCGAGGTCTGAATAGTAGGTATGAATCATAGTTCAAATATTTCTTTTCTTGATATATTCTATATATTACGTGCTCCAGATACTAGAATCAATATCTGACGGGGTAGAATCATCTTGATAGAGACGACAGGCTCTTTCTCTGTATTATCAATAGGATCAATTATAACAAGTCACACGCTCATATTCCGGAAATACCGAAACAAATAAATTCCACAGTCGAACTGCCAGAATGGTCTATAAATCCGAGTCTTAAGTAAATTTGTTATTTTGATCGAAAAACAAGGACTTCCTTGTTTTTATGAACCTAACTCATTGAAATTCCATCCAGTAAAACGGAAGAATTATAAATTTCCAAAATAATAGATAGAAATATCGCAAATAGAGCCATTGCGATTCCCATAAGTGGTGCAGTCCCCCAGCCCGGAGCTACTTTACCATATTCCGAATTCAATGGTTTCAATAAACTCCCTACGTTAGTTTGTCTTGGCCTAGATCTAGAACTACCCTCAACGGTTTGTGTCGCCATAAATCCTATTTAATCATTGGTTGAGATCTGTTGACTTTGTATACCATTCCGTTGTAGTTGTAAATAAACGATCTTATCGTAGATCCATTGTGATCTTGAAATTATCTCAAAATGGAAACAGCAACCCTAGTCGCCATCTCCATATCTGGTTTACTTGTAAGCTTTACCGGGTACGCCTTATATACCGCTTTTGGGCAACCCTCTCAACAATTAAGAGATCCATTCGAAGAACACGGGGACTAGACTAGTTGAAGTAATGAGCCGACCATATTATATTGGTCGGCTCATTACTTCAACTTCAGTTGAGATAATTAAAAATTATTTCGTTTTTTTAGTAGGAACCTTAGGCGGTTCTCGAAAAAAGATAGCGAAAAAAATTATCCCTAAAGTCGAGACTAAAAGGAATGTATAAACCAATGCTTCCATAGATTTGATCGTGGTTTACAATTATAGCTTCCGCACCTATTCATTTTGGATCATTTACCATATAAAAAAGGGAAAAATCAAAGAAAAGTGGGTAATTCAAGTCAAGATTTCTTAGGTACCCTATTCAATTCAAATAAAAAAAAAAAAATAGAGGCGAAAGATACCGTAGCAATCTTGTATCAGACTACCTGTCTCCTTGTAGTTGGATCTCCAAGTTTTTGGAATGTTCCAAATTCCACTTGAGCATCCAAATCCGGATCAATACCAGCAAAAACATCTCTGAACAGGGTTCTAGCACCATGCCAAATGTGTCCGAAAAAGAAGAGCAAAGCAAACGTAGCATGCCCAAAAGTGAACCAACCCCTTGGACTGCTACGAAAAACACCATCGGATTTCAAAGTAGCCCGGTCTAATTCAAAAATTTCACCTAATTGGGAGCGTCTAGCATATTTTTTCACAGTAGCAGGATCGCTATAACTGACTCCATTGAGTTCGCCACCATAGAACTCAACGGTTACACCTACTTGTTCAACACTATACTTTGATTCTGCCCTTCTAAAAGGAACATCGGCCCTCACAATTCCGTCTCCATCTACCAAAACTACCGGGAATGTTTCAAAAAAAGTGGGCATACGGCGTACAAAAAGCTCGCGCCCTTCTTTATCTCTAAAGATGGGGTGACCTAACCACCCAACAGCTATTCCATCTCCGCTGTCCATTGATCCCGCTCTGAATAATCCCCCTTTTGCCGGATTATTACCAATGTAATCATAAAAAGCTAATTTTTCAGGAATTTTAGACCAAGCTTCCGATAAACTCAGATTTTCGGCTAGTCCAGCGCCAACTCTTCGATATATTTCTTGCTGGAAGTATCCCTGATCCCACTGATAACGAGTAGGACCAAATAACTCGATTGGGGTAGTTGCTGAACCATACCACATAGTTCCAGCAACAACGAAAGCTGCAAAAAAAACAGCAGCGATACTACTAGAAAGTACAGTTTCAATATTGCCCATACGTAATCCTTTGTATAGACGTTGAGGCGGGCGGACACTAAGATGAAATAGGCCCGCTAATATGCCCAATGTACCCGCTGCAATATGATGGGAGGCTATTCCTCCCGGAAGAAAAGGATCAAAACCTTCTGCGCCCCACGCCGGATTTACAGATTGTACTTTTCCTGTTAATCCATAAGGATCGGATACCCATATTCCAGGACCATATAAACCTGTTACATGAAATGCGCCAAAGCCAAAGCAAGCTACTCCTGAGAGAAATAAATGAATTCCAAAGATCTTGGGCAAATCCAAAGAAGGTTTTCCTGTACGTTCATCACAGAATATTTCTAGGTCCCAATACACCCAATGCCAGATGGCTGCCAAGAAACATAAGCCAGAAAACACAATATGTGCCCCTGCCACGCCTTCATAACTCCAAATACCCGGATTCGTTATAGTTCCTCCTGAAATACTCCAACCACCCCACGAATTCGTTATTCCTAAACGAGTCATGAAAGGTATAACGAACATACCTTGTCTCCACATTGGATCAAGAACAGGGTCAGAGGGATCAAAAACCGCTAATTCGTATAGAGCCATCGAACCTGCCCAACCAGAAACTAGAGCTGTATGCATTATATGGACAGAAAGCAATCGACCGGGATCATTCAATACGACAGTATGAACACGATACCAAGGCAAACCCATGGAAATACCCCTTTAGCAAAGAAAAATAGATACCATGTAACTTTATCGCATTGAAACTTATACTATGTACCTAACCTTTTAAGTGGATTCTGTATAAGAAAGGGTTACTATTTCTTCCGTTCCGTTGAAAATAACGGAAGAATTCTGTTCGTAAGAACAAAGAGAAGCAGATCTATTCTATACTCGATAAGTACCAATACGCAATGGGAGGATTGGTACCCTTTTTAGGGTAAGGAATGCATAGATACTTATTCATTATTCGAACGATTGACGGACCCGTTCGTTCAAATTTTGATTTATTTTGTCTTCCTATATAAACCTTCAATCTATGTATAAAATATAATAAACAGAAAAAAAATGATGAAGACAAAAAACCCATTATTACGTTTCCATATTAAAGTGACATATAGGACTTCATTTTTTCCTCAATTTAATGCCCATTGGTGTTCCAAAAGTACCTTTTCGGAGTCCTGGGGAGGAAGATGCAGTTTGGGTTGACGTATAGTGCGACTTGCCAGACATATTGGGTTATACGGGATTTACCCGTTTTCTCACCCGATCGAGATATCCTCTCTCTGTTCCGACCAATCAATATTGTATTGATTGAACCATTAATCATTCGGAGCGTGAAGTGAAATTAGATCCATTTATATTGAGGATAAATATTATCAATTAGAAGAATTTATGGTTGACTTGGACTAATAAAATAAAGTATCCAGACTCCGTTCAGAAAATACCAAATTGATAATGGTAATATATGCACGATTACCACTTGTATCATAGACAATTCTTATACTTATTATAGGGAGGGGTGATCTAAAACTGCCGTGCTAACCAGTATGATGAATACATCAAATAGTTTAGTTTGGGGGAAGGCATGAAACGAATTGAAAAAAAAAGGGGTCGTAGCAAAAAGAAGTGGTACTGAGATCATTTGCCCTATATGCGCAAATAGAATTCGGACAGATCTTTCCCCGGAGTGGAACATAAACCTAAAAGAATTGAAAGAGCCTATTCAGTAACAAGAAAATGACATCGCGATTTTCATCTCGGCAAAACAATATATCAATGAAAGGTTAATTCAATCAGTAAATTCTTTTTTTTTAGGGAAGGGACCAAAACTCATGTTTTTTGAAAAATGGGGGAAACCCCTTTTTTAGAAAAACAGAAATCTGTTACAAAAAAAGAGATAGGAATAGAACCCACACATTGATTCGTTTTTCGCAATTTTTGAACCGTATGCATTCAAAGGTGCACATATGGTTCCTAAGGGATACAATTTTGTCCCAATCAACCGACTTCATCGAGAAAGATTACTTTTTTTAGGGCAAGAGGTTGATAGTGAGATCTCGAATCAACTTGTTGGTCTCATGGTATATCTTAGTATAGAAGATGATACTAAGGATCTTTATTTGTTTATAAACTCTCCCGGCGGATGGGTAATACCAGGAATAGCCATCTATGATACTATGCAATTTGTGTCACCCAATGTACATACAATATGCATGGGATTAGCCGCTTCAATGGGATCTTTCATTCTGGTCGGGGGAGAAATTACCAAACGTATAGCATTCCCTCACGCTTGGCGCCAATGAATATTTATTTGAAAAAAAAGAAGAAGACTATGCCTTCGCCATATCGAATATGAATAATAAGTAATAATAGCGCGGCACTTCGAGTTTGATATGAACAATACGTTATTGTTTTTCTTAACATGAGATTTTGTATCGGGATAGTAGTATGAAACAAGGGTTATTTCCGATTTTTTCTTATGTGTCGGGAGTACATTTCAGCGTCACAAACCATTTTCTTCCACACCAGAAGTCTCTTTACTGATATTTATGTTATGAAAGAAAAAGAAAGAGTACGGAAATGGGAAAAAAGGATCATTTTTACTTATTTTGATCGTATCAAAAAGTCAAAAAGAAATTTTGGGATTGCTAAATCACAGATGAGATAAATATAGAAAGCAACAGAACCATCAGAGTATTTTTTTCTTCCTATGATACGAAGGGAAGGGTGGTAAATGGATCATTCAACGATTTGGACCGTAGGGATCCTATTTCTTTCTTCGATAGAATATAAGGGAGGAAAAAGTAAATTCCATTGCGGAGCCGTATGCAATGAACAAAAGATGCCTGTACGGTTGTTCAATTCTATTCTATTTTTTTCTTCTTGTTTTTTTATCCCTTACTTGACCCCAATCGTTCGAGATAGAAGAACCGTTCATGCATAATGTTATATCAATATTATCAGGGTTATGATTCACCAACCCGCCAGTTCTTTTTATGAGGCACAAGCAGGGGAATTTATCCTGGAAGCGGAAGAACTACTGAAACTTCGCGAAACCCTTACAAAGGTTTATGTACAAAGAACAGGCAACCCTTTATGGGTTATATCCGAAGACATGGAAAGAGATGTTTTTATGTCAGCAACAGAAGCCCAAGCTCATGGCATTGTTGATCTTGTAGCGGTCGAAAATGAAAATACTGGGAATTCTTCCGTGTAAATTCAATCCATGATTCCATTTCCAATTCAAACCATAATTCGAATTTTCCGTGATTTGATATTGAATCGAAATAATTCATAATCATAATCATCAGGTTAAGATCGATCTAAACCAAACTATTCTATCCATATATACGACATGCCAACTATTAAACAACTTATTAGAAACACAAGACAGCCAATAAGAAATGTCACGAAATCTCCCGCTCTTCGAGGATGTCCTCAGCGTCGAGGAACATGTACTAGGGTGTATGTGCGACTCGTTTAGATCATGAGTTCGAATAAATGAAACAATTTTTCCAGTACCAATTGCCAGTAACATAGGATAGATAGAGTGGAAGAAGGGTATTTATTACCTAAAAATGAGGATCTATCGGTCTATCATATACCTATCTATCATATACCTATATTGTTTGTGTATAGAATATTGTTTGTGTATGGAATTTATGGTTTCCATTGGTGCAAATCCAATCACCTCTATTTGAGATGAGAAGAAATTCCCCATTGGTAGCAAATAGTTATCCATTAAGCGGAGGAAATAGTACTATAAGAAGCAAAAAATCATGTTCTTATTCTTGAAAGAACGGACTAACAAGGTCAGCTACCTAGCCAACTTTTCTAATTAAATGCCGTCACTGTATGGATAGCCTTTTTTGTGAAAAGAGCTATCTATTATTGTATAATTGATGGGTAGAGCCAAAGATTGTGAACTATACAAGTTCACAATAGCATTTGATTAAATGAAAGAGGAGGCTCCGGTGTATAGAGAGGACCTCACCGTTTACGAAGTAACCATAGAAACGACGGAACCCACTATTTAGATTTTTTTAGTATTGATAAAATTTCTTATTTCCAAGTAAAATGTCTGGAAGGAATAAAAAATCGTGGTTGGGAAGGTCATAGTAGCAAAAGCCATTGGAATTTTTATTTTATATATTGGAATAATCCGTTTTGTTATTAAGCAACCGGGGAATAAAAGGATGACTGAAAGAAGAAAAATCAATTAGTTATTCATTAAAGTTTAATTTGATTCAATGACCAGAGTTAAACGAGGATATATAGCTCGGAGACGCCGAACAAAAATTCGTTTATTTGCATCAACCTTTATAGGGGCTCATTCAAGACTTACTCGAACAGCTACTCAACAGAAAATGAGAGCTTTGATTTCCTCTCATCGAGATAGGGGCAGGCAAAAAAGGGAGTTTCATCGTTTGTGGATCGCTCGGATAAATGCAGTAACTCGTGAAATGGGGGTATTCAATAGTTATAGTCGATTAATGCACAATATGTACAAGAAGCAATTGCTTCTTAATCGTAAAATACTTGCACAAATAGCTATATCAAATAAGAATTGTCTTTACATGATTTCCAATAAGATTCTCAAATAAAAGGGATTCTTAAGTAATATTAATATATAGAAATGATTGAAAAAAAATTCCCGGAGTCCAGTCTCCGGGAAGATAGAATAAAAATAAATTAAGATTAAGTAGTAGGAATGAACGAACATCTTTCAATAAAAAAAGATTTCTTCTTCCCCTATTTGCTGTTTCTTATAACACAACAAGAAAACCTGAATTCTAGACTTTTTCAAACAAAAAATAAATCCGAGCTTGAGTTCCGATTGGAGTTTTGAGTAAATTGAGAAGTATGTCTATTTATTTCTGGTTCTAGAACCAGTAGTTCTAGGGATCGACTCGGCTCTCTCAAATTGTTTCTCATTATTAAGAAAAGGTAACAAAGATAAAATACGAGCTTGTTTTATAGCAATAGTAATTAATCGTTGTTGTTTCAAGGTCAATTTATTCACCCGTCTAGATAATATTTTTCCTTGTTCACTAATAAATCGACTAATTAAACTCATGTTTCTATAATCAATTCGATCCCCCGATTCAATCGGGGGATAACGCCTACGAGAAGATCGCTTAGATTTACGAAAGGGTTGCTTGGATTTATCCATGGGTTTTTCCTTTTCTCTAAAATTATATTTTTTTATTCATTTCAGATCCGACCAAAATAAGGTTTGATTTGTATATTATATACGTGAAGTTTCTCCTTTTCCTGCTTCCTGCCCCTTGGATTGGAAAGAGCGAACACACGTTTCGCTCGATCTATTTCTTTATTTCCCCGTGAATCGTATGCTTATGACAATAGCGACAAAATTTTCTCAAGTCTAATCGACTAGGTGTATTGTGTCGATTCTTTTGAGTAATATATCTAGAAATGCCCGGCGATTCTTTATTGCCACCATTTTGGACACAATTGGTACATTCCAAAATAACTATAACTCGGACATCTTTACCCTTGGCCATAAACCTCCTTTACATTTTGAATCGACTTAACTCTTCTATTTTCGATCCGAAGCGGAGAATACGAAAATAACAAAAAAATCAATAGAAGTTACTAACTAGAAATTCCATTTCTAAAGATTTCGTTGTAATTCAAATTAATATGAATAGAATAATAGTAATAATGTAAGTAATACAATTTTTTTCTAACTATCAATTATTTCTATGCTAATCCCAGCATTTAAAGATCCTCTTTCTATGCTATGATGGATTTCGTGCAGTTTGCCCTAGACTGTGCTCCCCTTTCCATTTATGTTCTCCAAAATGGGATCTTAGATCCACAGGATTTTTGCTGAGGTTCAATACACTTTCTCTTTCCTTCCTATCCTAAAGAACTGAATGAAAAAGGGGTGGACGGGGTTTTAGTCACATCATGTATAATTGTATCCAAAATTTTCTTTATTTTTCACATATCAATAACTAGAATTAAAAAAAAGGGAATGACAAAGCATCTGGGAATAAACGATTAATTTCTATCAATAAACCTGCTAAAGACCCAAACCAGAGAGTAGTTAGCACAGGGGCCGTGGAGAGATATGTTTTTATATCTCGCATTGAAAATCCTCCTTCTTTATTGTAATACATATATGGTCAGATGCTGTAGTTCAAGATCATTTGTATTTTTTTTTTTACGTTAGGTTTCAGATATATATAATTGAATTCTTTTATTATATGAAACCAAAAATAAGAAATGACAAGAAAATTCTATATAGATAGAAGAGAAAATCACGATGTGGAAAACAATACATGGATTTTGTACAATGATACTGTACAAAAATTTTGAAAAGGGATGTAGCGCAGCTTGGTAGCGCGTTTGTTTTGGGTACAAAATGTCACAGGTTCAAATCCTGTCATCCCTACCTATTACTTCTCCTATGGGCAGTAACGAGGGATTAATTAAGTGAAATCGATTCAAATTGGACAGAATCCTTTTTTATTTTTGCATACCGATGTATGCAAGCAAGATGTATTGGAGGTATAAAAAAAATCCTTTTCTTTCCAATCGTATCCCCTGTCATAAGAAAGCGCTCTTAGTTCAGTTCGGTAGAACGCGGGTCTCCAAAACCCGATGTCGTAGGTTCAAGTCCTACAGAGCGTGATTCCGTTTATGTTATGTCGAATCATAATAAAAAAACTTAACAAAACACAGTTGAATTGCTACTTGAATTTGACCCCCTCCTTACGGGAGGTCAATCAAAAAAATATTATTC